CCAGAAAATAGTTTAGTTTAGAATTCTGGCTTTGGGAGCCAGGGGTGAGAGTTAAAATCTCTCTTTTCTGGGCGCTAGGGAGGAATTTAACCTCCGATCTTCGGATTACAAGACCGATGCTTTTATGCTAAGCTACTAGGGCAAGCTCATTTCAGTGCTTTATTTTCTAATCATCCTGCTAGTGGGAAGAGAACAAGGAACAGTGCGAAATATAGGACGGATGCGATTTGTCCGATGATAATGAATGGATGTTCTACTGGTATTCCTCCAATTCATGTCAGGATAATCATGTCTGCGACTAGAGTTCAAAATAGGAATTGGGTGATTGGGCGGAACGTTAGTCCTCGTTGTTTTGAGGTATGTAATAGGGGTACCACTATTAGTACGAGGATGGAGAATAGTAGTGCAAGAACTCCTCCTAGTTTGTTGGGAATTGATCGGAGAATGGCGTAGGCAAACAGGAAATATCACTCTGGTTTAATATGAGGGGGAGTAACCAGGGGATTGGCTGGAGTGAAGTTTTCTGGGTCTCCTAAAAGGTTTGGGGAGAATAATGCCAGGAGTGTGAGGGCTAGTAGTATAATCACGAACCCAAGGAGGTCTTTGTATGAAAAGTATGGGTGGAAAGAAATTTTGTCTGCGTCTGAGTTCAGTCCGATGGGGTTATTTGATCCTGTTTCGTGGAGAAACAGTAGGTGAATGACAGTAGCGGCGGCGATAATGAATGGTAGAAGGAAGTGAAATGCAAAGAATCGTGTTAATGTTGCATTGTCTACGGAGAAGCCTCCTCAAATTCATTGAACTAATATATCTCCTATATATGGCACGGCGGATAGAAGGTTTGTGATTACTGTAGCGCCTCAAAAGGACATTTGTCCTCATGGAAGAACATAACCGACAAAGGCTGTCATTATAACTAGGAGTAGGAGAACTACTCCAATGTTTCAGGTTTCTTTGTTAAGGTATGATCCATAATATAGGCCTCGGGCAATGTGTATGTAAATACAGATGAAGAAGAATGATGCTCCATTGGCGTGAATATTACGAATTAGTCAGCCGTAGTTTACATCTCGGCAGATGTGGGTAACGGATGAGAATGCGGTTGAAATGTCTGAGGTGTAATGTATAGCTAGAAATAGGCCGGTTAGAATTTGAGTAATTAAGCATAATCCTAGTAGAGAGCCAAAGTTTCATCATGCTGAAATGTTGGATGGTGTGGGTAGGTCAACTAGTGCGTCATTAGCGATTTTAATGAGGGGGTGTGTTTTTCGTAGGCTTGCCATTAATGGTTCTTGTAGTTGAATAACAACGGTGGTTCTTCAAGTCATTGGTCTCGGTTAAAGTCTGAGCAAGAATTATGACCTATTTCATGTTTTTATTATTAATAGCTTTGGTTGTGGGGTTAGTTGCTGTTGCTTCTAATCCTACTCCTTATTTTGCTGCTCTTGGTTTAGTGGTTGCAGCTGGGGTTGGATGCGGGGTTTTGGTTGGTCATGGGGGCTCTTTTTTATCTTTAGTTCTCTTTTTAATCTATCTAGGGGGGATGCTTGTAGTTTTTGCTTATTCAGCGGCTTTGGCCGCCGAGCCTTATCCTGAAGCCTGGGGTAGTCGTTCCGTTTTAGGTTATGTGTTAGTATATCTTTTAGGGGTTGGTTTGGTGGCAGGGTTCTTTTGAGGGGGCTGATATGAAGGATCGTGGGTGGTTGTTGATGGACTGAAGGAGTTTTCCGTTTTACGTGGAGATGTTAGTGGGGTAGCTGTGATATACTCATCGGGTGGGGGAATATTGGTGATTTGTGCTTGGGTGCTGCTTTTAACCCTGCTTGTTGTGTTGGAACTCACTCGTGGTTTAAGTCGTGGGGCCCTTCGTGCAGTTTAGAGGAGAACAGGTAGGATGGCTAGAATTAGGGTTAGGAGGAAAATAGTTAGGTATGTTTTAATTATTCCTCGTGAGATGTCGTTTGTAACTTTTGCTATGGTCATTTGTGTTAGTGCTAGGCCTTTTGGTCCTATGGCTTCTAATCACGTTTTGTCTAGTTGAGTGGCGGCTGATTGACCTAAGGTAAGTTTAAGCTTTGGGAGGAGTCGGTGAATGATTGCGGGGAAAAATCCTAATATATTTGAGAAATGGTGTAATGGGATTATTGGAATAACTTTTACTTGTTTGCTTGTCATGTTGGCTAGTTCTATGGCTACTAGTAGGCCTGCAATTGTCACGAGAAGGGCTGCTATTTTCAGGGTGGCTGGTATTGTCATAATTGGTGTTTTTATTGGTAGGAAGTTTTGTGTAATAATGAGGCCTGCAATAATGCTTCCTCAAGCGAGTCGTTTAATGGAGTTAATCACTAGTGGGTTATTTTCGTTAATTGGGGAGAGGGCCAGGAATCGTGGGGTTCCTATAACTACAAAATATACTAATCGGAAACTGTATACTGCGGTGAATGATGTGGCAATTAATGTCAGGGTTAGGGCTCAGGCGTTTAGGTGGGAGGTGTTTAGGGCTTCAATAATTGCGTCTTTTGAGAAGAATCCTGCCAGGAAGGGGGTTCCTGTTAGTGCTAAACTACCAATCGTAAAATAAGTTGAGGTTGCAGGTATAATATTAAATAGGCCTCCTATTTTTCGGATATCTTGTTCGTCGTTTAGGCTGTGAATAATGGACCCTGAGCATAGGAATAGTATGGCTTTAAAGAAAGCATGGGTGCAGATGTGAAGGAATGCTAGTTGTGGTTGGTTTAGTCCAATTGTAACTATTATTAGGCCTAATTGACTAGATGTTGAGAAAGCTACAATTTTCTTGATATCGTTTTGGGTTAGAGCACAGGTGGCTGTGAATAGTGAGGTTAGTGCTCCAAGGCATAGGCAGGTTGTTAGAGCTAACTGGTTATTTTCTATGAGGGGGTGAAGGCGGATAAGCAGGAAAATTCCTGCAACAACTATAGTACTTGAGTGGAGTAGGGCAGATACTGGTGTAGGGCCCTCCATGGCGGAGGGAAGTCAGGGGTGGAGGCCAAATTGGGCTGATTTTCCCGTTGCTGCTAGAGCAAGTCCTATTAAGGGAATTGTTAAATCGAAGTTTTTTGATAAGACAAAGATTTGTTGAATTTCTCAGGAGTTAAGGTTTATTGCAAATCAGGCCATAGTTATGATTAACCCGATGTCTCCTACCCGGTTGTAGATTACAGCTTGAAGAGCGGCTGTGTTGGCATCTGCCCGTCCGTGCCATCATCCGATAAGTAAGAAGGATATGATTCCTACTCCCTCTCAACCAATAAATAGTTGAAATATATTGTTAGCTGTAACTAGAATAATTATGGCTACTAAAAACGTGAGTAGATATTTAAAGAATCGGTCGATATAGGGGTCGGAGTGTATATATCACAGTGCGAACTCTAGAATTGATCAGGTTACATAGAGGGCAATTGGGACAAAAATTAGGGAGTAGTGGTCAAATTTAAAGCTGATGTTTACGTCAAATGTTTGGGTATTCATTCATTGTCAATTTGTGATAATTCCTTCTGTTTTTAAATTCAGAAAAATTATTAATGGTAAGAGACTAATGAAGAATGCGGAACTAACGGCAATTTTGGTTATTCCTGCTATGTTTGATCCTTGTTGGTTGGGGTTTAATGTAGTAAGTAGCGGGTACACTAAAATAAAAAAGATTAGGAGAAGTGATGAGTGTATAATTAATGTCATTTTAGCTTCTACTTGGATTTGCACCAAGAGTTTTTGGTTCCTAAGACCAACGGATGAACTGTTATCCTTTAAAAGCGCAAGGAAGCCATGGATTTTAACCATGGAGGGCAAGGATTAGCAGTGCTTGCTATTTTCTGTTCTCCCTTGGTGAGTAAGGAGACTTTAACTCCTATCTTTAGAATCACAATCTAATATTTTGGCTAAACTATACTTACAGTAGCATCATCCTCATATGAGTTCTGGTTTTGTTACCAATAGGATGACGGGAACTAGGTGTAGTGTTATCAGTAGGTGTTCTCGGGTATGAAATGGTTGGAGTCCCGTAATGTGATTTGGTGTAGGGCCTCGTTGTGATATAAGGAACATATATAGGGAGTAGCCAGCTGTAATAAGTGTTCCTAGACCTGTAAGTAGAATTGTTCATGGGGATCAGTTAAATAGTGTTGTAATGATTATAAGTTCTCCTATTAGGTTTGGCAGTGGTGGGAGTGCTAGGTTAGCTAGGTTAGCAATGAATCACCATACTGCGGTTAGTGGAAAAATAATTTGTAGTCCTCGGGCAAGGATTATTGTTCAGCTGTGTGTTCGTTCATAAGCTGTGTTGGCTAAGCAAAATAGTGCTGAGGAGACTAATCCGTGGGCAATTATTAAAATAATTGCTCCTGAAAATCCTCATGGGGTTTGGATTAAAATCCCGCCTGCTACAAGGCCCATGTGACTTACGGATGAGTAGGCGATTAGTGATTTTAGGTCTGTTTGTCGGAGGCAAATTGATCCTGTTATAATAATGCCTCATAGGGCTAAAATAATAAATGGGTAGGCCAGTTCTTTTGATAGGGGGTCTAATATCACTATTATTCGTATTATTCCGTATCCACCTAGCTTTAGTAAGACTGCTGCTAGTACTATTGATCCTGCTACAGGGGCCTCTACATGTGCTTTTGGTAGTCAAAGGTGTACTCCATATAATGGTATTTTAACTAAAAATGCGATTAGGCAGCCAGCTCATCAGATTATATGGCCTCAAGAATTGAGTTGTAGAGGTTGTGAATATTGGAGAACTAATATTGATAGTGTGCCCGTAGATTGCTGGAGAAGGAGAAGGGCAACTAAGAGCGGGAGTGATCCTGCTAGGGTATAAAACAAGAAGTAGGTTCCTGCATTGAGTCGTTCGGTTTGATTTCCTCATCGGGTAATAATGATAAGGGTTGGGATAAGTGTAGCTTCAAATATAATATAAAATATAATAATTTCTGTGGCGCCGAATGCTATAATTAGAAAGGCTTGTAGTGAGGTCAGGAGCGTAATATACAATCGTTGTCGGCTAATTGGCTCTGGATTAATGTGGTTTTGGCTGGCTAAAATTATAAGGGGAAGTAGTCAGCATGTTAGTACTAAAAGGGGGGTTGATAGTGGATCTGTGGCTAAGTATGTGTTGGAGGAAGTTCATCCAGTTTCAGATGTCCATTTAAATCATATTAGGCTAATGGAGGCAATTAGGAGGCTGTGTGCGGTTGCAGCTGTCCATAGTCATTTAGGAGAAGTTAATCAAATTGTTGGGAATAATATAAATGTGGGAATAAGTACTTTTAGCATTGTAGAAGATTGAGGTTTTGTAGTCGGTCAGTGCCGTGGGTACGAGCAGTGGCAACTAGTAGGGCCAGACCAGTGCTAGCTTCGCAAGCAGAGAAGGCCAAAAGTAATATGGGGGCCGTTGAAAATCCTGTAGATTCAAATTGTAGGGCTCATAGGGCCAGTGCAATAAATAGGGATAATATTATTCCTTCTAAACATAAGAGTGCGGAGAGTAGGTGGGTCCGGTGAAATGCCAGTCCTATTAGGCCTAAGATGAATGCTGAGCTAAAGCTAAAATGTACGGGTGTCATAAGGGGGCCGTGGAATTAAACCACGATTTTCTGAGCCGAAATCAGAGGTCTTGTTTTGGACTAGCTCCCTATTCTGCTCATTCTAAGCCACCTTGAGTTCATTCATAAATTAGTCCTAGGGTTAATAAGATTAGGACTGTTGTGGCTCAGAAGAATGTTCCAGTAGGATTGTTAAGTTGATCCCCTCAGGGTAATGGGAGGAGAAGGGCAATTTCTAGGTCAAAGAGAAGGAATAAAATAGCTACTAGGAAGAAGCGTAAAGAAAATGGCAATCGGGCAGATCCCAGTGGGTCAAATCCACATTCGTATGGTGATAGCTTTTCTGCGTCTGGGTTTATTTGTGGGAGTCAGAAAGAAATGGTTGCTAAAATTAGTGAAAGGGCGGCTGTAATAGTTAAAATGGTTATAATTAGATTCATTATCTTTCCTTGGGGTTTAACCAAGACTGTGTGATTGGAAGTCACTTGTACTAACTTTAATACTAGAAAGATTATGAGCCTCATCAATAGATAGACACGTAGAGGAATAGTCATACTACGTCGACAAAGTGTCAGTATCAGGCAGCGGCTTCAAAGCCGAAATGGTGTTCGGATGTAAAGTGGTATTGGATTTGGCGTAGAAGGCATACTGCTAGGAAGGTTGATCCAATAATAACATGGAGTCCATGGAATCCTGTAGCTACAAAGAATGTTGAGCCATATACTCCGTCTGCAATTGTGAAGGGTGCTTCATAATATTCCATAGCTTGGAGAGCAGTAAAGTAGAGTCCAAGTAGAATTGTTAATGCTAGGGATTGAATAGCTTGTTTTCGTTCCCCTTCTATAATGCTGTGGTGGGCTCATGTAACTGTAACCCCGGATGCTAATAGTACAGCTGTGTTGAGAAGGGGTACTTCAAATGGGTCTAGGGGGGTGATTCCTGTGGGAGGTCAGCATCCACCTAGTTCTGGGGTAGGTGCTAAACTCGAGTGGTAGAATGCTCAGAAGAATCCTAGGAAGAAGAATACTTCGGAGGTAATAAATAAGATTATTCCGTATCGTAGTCCTTTTTGTACTGGGGGTGTGTGGTGGCCTTGGAAGGTTCCTTCTCGAATGATGTCACGTCATCATTGATACATAGTAAGAAGTAGGAGAATTAGTCCTAGAGTTATTAATGTTGTTGAGTGGAAGTGAAATCAGATTGCTAAGCCGGATGTTATTAGTAGGGCAGCGATAGCTCCGGTTAGTGGTCATGGGCTTGGATCAACTATATGATAGGCATGTGCTTGGTGGGCCATTAAACGTTTTCTTGTAGGTATAGGCTTAGAAGAAGTACAAATACATAAGCTTGAATTATTGCTACGGCTACTTCTAATAGTGTTAGTAAAAATAATACTGTGGCGGTTAGAATTGCTACTGTTGGTATCATTGGTAGGAGAACAAATACAGCTGTGGCAATAAGTTGAATTAGAAGGTGGCCTGCAGTTAAGTTGGCTGTGAGTCGGACTCCTAGGGCTAATGGTCGAATAAATAGACTAATTGTTTCGATAATAATTAGTACTGGAATCAGTGGGATGGGTGTACCTTCTGGTAACAGGTGACCTAAAGCTACTGTTGGTTGATTTCGTATTCCGATAATTACTGTAGCAAGTCATAGTGGTACAGCAAATCCTATATTGAGTGATAGTTGTGTCGTTGGTGTAAGGGTATATGGTAGGAGCCCTAACATGTTAATTGTAATTAAGAAAATTATTAGGGAGGCTAGTAGTAGGGCTCATTTATGTCCTCCTACATTTAGTGGGAGTATTAGTTGATTTGTAAATCGATTAATAAATCATCCTTGAATTGTAATAAGGCGGTTATTAATTCATCGAGATGATGAAGTTGGGTAAAGTACTCAGGGTAGTGCAATTGCGATGGCAATTAGTGGAATTCCTAGGTAGGATGGGCTTGCAAATTGGTCGAAGAAGCTTACTATCATGGTCAGTCCCAGGATTCAGTTTTGTGTTTTTCAGCACTTACTGGGGTTGGTTCATTTGGTGAGATGTGGCTTAAGATTTTAGTTGGAATAATAGTTAAGAAAACTAGTCAAGAAAATACTAAGATTGCAAATCAAGGGCCTGGGTTTAATTGTGGCATTTCACTAGAGGTGGTCGGGAATCACCAATCTTTGGCTTAAAAGGCCAACGCTTTGTCCAATATTTAGCTTCCTAGCGAGGCGTCTTCTAGTATTAGTGAGGATCAGTTTTCGAAGTGTTCTAGTGGTACTGCTTCAACTACAATTGGTATAAAGCTATGATTTGCTCCGCAGATTTCAGAGCATTGTCCGTAGAATACTCCTGGGCGTGAGGCGATGAAAGCAGTTTGATTTAGTCGGCCTGGGACTGCGTCTATTTTTACACCTAAAGATGGAACGGCTCAGGAGTGTAGTACGTCTTCAGCGGATACTAAGACACGGACTGGGGACTCTATTGGGACAACTATTCGATGGTCTGTTTCTAAGAGTCGGAATTGTCCTGGGGCAAGGTCTTGGGTAGGTACTATATAAGAGTCAAATCCTAGGTTTTCGTAATCTGTATATTCATAGCTTCAGTATCATTGGTGTCCTATTGCTTTGATTGTTAGGTGGGGATCATTAATTTCGTCCATAAGGTAAAGAATTCGTAGGGATGGTAGAGCAATTAATACTAAAATAACGGCTGGTAGAATAGTTCATACAATTTCGATTTCTTGGGAGTCTAAAATATATTTATTAGTAAGTTTGGTTGATACCATTGCAATAATAATATATAGCACTAGGGTGCTAATTAAAAACACAATTATTAATGCGTGGTCATGGAAGTGAAGAAGTTCTTCTAAAACGGGTGATGCCGCGTCTTGGAATCCTAGTTGCGTTGGGTGTGCCATTAATTTTAAGTGTAAGACATGCAGGGATTTAACCTACAATTTCACCTTGACAAGGTGATGTAATCTTCATTTTACTAATGTCTTTAGAAGGAAGTGACAGAGTGGTTATGTGGCTGGCTTGAAACCAGCATATGGGGGTTCAATTCCTCCCTTTCTCGTTAATTTGATTGAATTTGAACAAATGCTGGTTCCTCGTATGTGTGGTAAGGAGGGGGGCAGCCATGGAGTCATTCCACATTTGTTATTGTTAGTTCTACAGATAACACTTCTCGTTTAGCGGCGAAGGCTTCTCATAGAATAAATAGGAACATAATTACCGCTACCAGGGAGATTAGGGATCCGATAGATGATACTGTATTTCATAGGGCATAAGCGTCTGGATAATCAGAATACCGTCGTGGTATTCCTGCTAGACCCAGGAAGTGTTGTGGGAAGAATGTGAGGTTAACTCCAATAAATATAACCCCAAAGTGGATTTTTGTTCAAGCGCTATGTAGAGTGTACCCTGTTAGTAGGGGGAATCAGTGTACAAAGGCTGCCATAATTGCGAATACGGCACCCATTGATAGTACATAGTGGAAATGTGCTACTACATAATAGGTGTCGTGGAGAACAATATCAAGTGATGAATTAGAGAGGACAATTCCTGTAAGTCCTCCCACTGTAAACAGGAAAATGAATCCTAGGGCTCATAGTATTGGTGTTTCTCATTTAATTGATCCTCCGTGAAGTGTAGCCAGTCAGCTAAATACTTTTACACCCGTTGGAATTGCGATGATTATTGTTGCGGATGTAAAATATGCACGGGTGTCTACGTCCATTCCGACAGTAAACATATGGTGGGCTCATACAATGAACCCTAGGAGGCCAATGGCCATTATGGCTCACACTATTCCTATATAACCAAATGGTTCTTTTTTACCTGAATAATAGGCTACAACGTGAGAAATAATTCCAAATCCTGGAAGGATTAAAATGTAAACTTCTGGGTGACCAAAGAATCAGAATAAGTGTTGATAGAGAATTGGGTCTCCCCCGCCTGCGGGATCAAAGAATGTGGTGTTAAGATTTCGATCTGTTAAAAGCATTGTAATACCGGCAGCTAGAACAGGTAGTGATAGGAGAAGGAGGACGGCGGTTACAAGTACGGATCAAACAAATAGGGGTGTTTGGTATTGGGAAATGGCTGGAGGTTTTATGTTAATGGTTGTAGTAATGAAGTTGATTGCCCCCAGGATTGATGAAACACCTGCTAAATGTAGTGAGAAAATTGTTAGGTCTACTGATGCTCCTGCGTGGGCCAGGTTCCCTGCAAGAGGGGGGTATACTGTCCATCCGGTGCCAGCTCCGGCTTCAACACCAGAGGAAGCTAGTAGTAACAGGAATGATGGGGGAAGAAGTCAGAAGCTTATATTATTTATTCGTGGGAATGCCATGTCTGGGGCTCCGATTATCAGGGGTACAAGTCAGTTTCCGAATCCTCCAATGAGGATAGGCATTACTATAAAGAAAATTATTACGAAGGCGTGGGCGGTAACAATTACATTGTAAATTTGGTCATCACCTAGAAGTGATCCGGGTTGACTAAGTTCAGCTCGGATGAGGAGGCTTAAAGCGGTTCCTACTATTCCGGCTCAGGCACCAAATACTAGATAAAGGGTACCAATGTCTTTGTGGTTGGTAGAGAAGAATCAGCGCGTGATTGCCACAGGTAGGGTAGCCGAGTGTTTAGGCGGTGGGTTGTAGCCCCGAAGACAGAGGTTTAAGTCCTCTTCCTATCAGCCCCGTGGTGAAGAAAACATATTGGATTGCAAATCCGAAGACGTAGATTAATACTCTGCCGGGGCTTTTCCCGCCTTTCTGAGTTAAACGGCGGGAAAAGTAGATGGATGCTCGCTGGCTTGAGCGCTTAGCTGTTAACTAAGAGTTTGTAGGATCGAGGCCTTCCCATCTAGTAAGGCCTTAGCTTAATAAAAGTATCTGATTTGCAATCAGGAGATGCGAGTTGATCTCTCGTAGGTCTTAATCAGGGACTAGAAGATTTTCACTTCTACTTAAAGCTTTGAAGGCTTTTGGTCTAATATTATCCTAAGTCCCTAGGTGGCTAGTATTAGAATGGTTTGGGTCATTGGCAGTAGTCCAAGGGTGGCTATGGTAAATAGGGCTAGAGGTATGGAGGTTTGGGTTGTTTGGGTTCGTCAGGGGGTGGTTGAGTTGGTTGTATTGGGGGAGATGGTTAATGTTATCGCGTAGCATAGTCGTAGATAGAAGTATAGGCTAATTAGGGCGGCTAGGGCTATGATCGTGGCGATAATGGGGAGATCTTGTTTTGTCAGTTCTTGTAAAATTAATCATTTTGGTATAAACCCTGTGAGCGGCGGTAGGCCGCCTAGTGATAATAATACTAGGGCAGTTGTTGCCGTTAGGATGGGGCTTTTTGATCAGGTTGTTGCTAGCGTGCTGAGTTTAGTTGTCAGTGATATTTTTAGGGTCAGGAATGCTGCGGAGGTCATGATAATGTATGTCCCTAGTGCAATCAGGGTGAGCTGGGGGGCGTATTGGATTACAATAATTATTCATCCTATGTGTGCAATTGAGGAGTAGGCTAGAATTTTTCGTAGCTGGGTTTGGTTCAGGCCTCCTCACCCGCCCACTAATGTAGATGTTACCCCTAGTAGTGTTAATAGTAGCGGGTCAATGTTTTGTGCTGTTTGAATGATAAGTGCGAAGGGGGCAAGTTTTTGTCATGTGGAGAGAATAAGTCCTGTTAATAGATCTAATCCTTGTATAACTTCGGGCATTCAGAAGTGTATTGGTGCAAGTCCAATCTTAAGTGCTAGGGCGGTTATAAATATTGTGTTAGCGAGGGGGTCTGATAGGTCGGTGATGTTCCATTCTCCTGTTATTCAGGCATTTGTTGTGCTGGCAAATAGAATTATTGCTGCTGCAGTGGCTTGGGTTAAGAAGTATTTTGTTGTTGCTTCTACTGCGCGGGGGTGGTGGTGTTGTGCTATTAGGGGGGTAATTGCTAGTGTGTTAATTTCTAGGCCTATTCAAGCTAGAAGTCAGTGAGAGCTGGCGAAGGTTAGAGTAGTTCCTAGTCCTAGGCTGGATAGTAAAATTATAAGTACGTATGGGTTCATTGGCGGAGGAGGGACTTTAACCGTCATGTTCGGGGTATGGGCCCGAAAGCTTCATTAGCTGACCCCGCCTTAGAAAGTGGTGTAAAGGAAGCACCAGGAGTTTTGATCTCCTGAGTATGGGTTCAATTCCCTTCTTTCTAGGAACTGAGGGGATTTTAACCCCTGTAATTCACTCTATCAAAGTGGTCCTTGGGTGCTCAGGCACAGTTCCTTAGTTATAGTTGTGGGGGGAGCCCCGCCAGTGCAATTGGCAGAGCGGTATGTCATAGTACAAAGGCTAGTGTGAGAGGGAGGAAATTTTTTCATACTAGGTGTATTAGTTGGTCATAACGGAATCGTGGGTACGAGGCTCGTACTCATAGGAATAGAATGGATAGAAGTGCAGCTTTAGTTATGAGGTTGATCGTTGTAAGTTCTGGTATGTTTGGGATGTGTGAGGCTCCTAAAAATAAGACAGCTGAGAGGGTGTTTATTAGAAGGATGTTGGCGTATTCGGCTAGAAAGAAAAGTGCAAATGGTCCTCCTGCATATTCTACGTTAAAGCCGGACACTAGTTCAGATTCTCCTTCTGTTAGGTCGAATGGTGCTCGGTTTGTTTCGGCTAGTGTTGAGATATACCATATTGCGGCTAAAGGCCAGGCGGGAATTAGTAATCAGATGCTTTCCTGAGTGGTATTAAATGTTTGTAGTGTATATCCCCCGGAGAAAATAATAACGGATAAAAGGATAAGTCCTAAGCTGACTTCATATGAGATCGTTTGGGCTACGGCTCGTAGTGCTCCAATTAGGGCGTATTTCGAATTTGATGCTCATCCTGATCCTAGGATTGAGTATACTGCAAGGCTTGATAGGGCCAGAATAAAGAGGATCCCTAGGTTAAGATCAGTTACTGGGTGAGGTATAGGTATTGGTGCTCATAAGGTCATGGCTAGGGTTAGTGCTAGTACTGGAGCAGCCAAAAACAGAAATGGGGAGGATGTAGATGGGCGGACGGGTTCTTTAATGAAGAGTTTTACTCCGTCAGCAATTGGTTGTAGTAATCCGTATGGGCCTACCACGTTTGGTCCCTTTCGTAGTTGCATGTATCCTAATACCTTTCGTTCAATAAGTGTTAGGAAGGCTACTGCTAAAAGTACGGGTACGATGTAGGCTAAGGGGTTAATTAGGTGGGTTATTAGGGTGTTTAGCATAAACTGGGAAGAGGATTTGAACCTCTGGTTAAAAGGGCTTAGGCCTTTCGCAATTTACCATGCTCTGCCACCCCAGTATGTCCTTATTTTGGCCAGCTGGGGTTTTGGCCCTCCCTTTATTTTATTTATTTGTTTTCATAAATTAGGGGTGGGGCGTGCCTTGAGCATTGGCCCCTCTTTTCCGATCCTTTCGTACTAGGAAAAGTAGCCGTTACCAGATCGGAAGCTGACCTGGATTGCTCCGGTCTGAACTCAGATCACGTAGGACTTTATTCGTTGAACCACCGAACCCTTATTAGCGGCTGCACCATTAGGATGTCCTGATCCAACATCGAGGTCGTAAACCCCCTCGTCGATATGGACTCTGGGAGAGGATTGCGCTGTTATCCCTAGGGTAACTTGGTTCGTTGATCGGCTTGTATTAGCCCGGATCATATTTGGTCAGGTGTTCTGTGGCTTAGAGATGTCTCTCTTAGTTTTAGGAAATTCTCCCGTTCCACCTGGAGGCTCTTTTTTCCTCCGTGGTCGCCCCAACCGAAGGTAAAATCTCATGTTCCACAAAGTTTTCACTTTTTATTGAGTTGCTTAACGTGGTTGAGTTTTGTACCTTAAGCTCCAAAGGGTCTTCTCGTCTTGTATTATTATACCCGCTTCTGCGCGGGTAGATCAATTTCACTGACTGGAAAGGGGAGACAGTTAAGCCCTCGTTTAGCCACTCATACAGGTCTCTATTTAAAAGACAAGTGATTGCGCTACCTTTGCACGGTCAAAATACCGCGGCCGTTGAACTTGTAGTCACTGGGCAGGCTGGACCTCCTATACTTGGTTGTGTTGCAGGAGGCGATGTTTTTGGTAAACAGGCGAGGCTTGTGTTTGCCGAGTTCCTTCCTTTTCTTTTAGTCTTTCCTTTGTTGCACTCCAGTGTGGGGGTAACGATATTTAGGTTGTGGGTTTTTCTAGGTTTTTTGTGATACCACATTGCTCTCTTTGGGTTGAGTTCGTTAGTTGCCAATGGCTTGTCCGATTTGGGCTTACACTTGTGCTTGGCGAAGGGCGGGGCCTTCTTGTTACTCATTTTAGCATAATCTCTTTCATGGTGGGCCATGGGTTTGGCCTTAAATAGATTATTTTTAAGGGGAGGTAAGATATATTATCAGGATAATAAACTTCTATCTGTCTGAGCTTTAACGCTTTCTATCTAGGTGGCTGCTTTTAGGCCCACTAGAACAGTATGTTTTATGTATTATGATCTTTATCCTCCTAGAAAGGTTGTATCCTTTGTCAAAGGGGCTGTACCCCCTTTAACTAACTCTCGTATGTTTCTCTTGTTGTCTTATTAATGTTTATTTGATTTGGGGAGTACGAGGCTGAACTTCTATCCATTTCTTAGGCAACCAGCTATCACCAGGTTCGGTAGGTCTGTCACTTCTACCCGGAGCTCTTCCCACTCTTTTGCCACAGAGACGGGTTGGCCCTCAATAGGCTGTCTCGGGGTAGCTCACCTGGTTTCGGGGTTTCAAACTAAAGGTCTCTTTGCTTGGGTGTACTGGCTAAATCATGATGCAAAAGGTACAAGGTTTAATCTTTGCTTTTTATTGCTTATATGGGTTATTTCATTTCTCTTTCAGCTTTCCCTTGCGGTACTATTTCTATCGCTTTGTGGAACCTTTTCTGTCGCCCATACTCAGGTAAAAGAATGATTTAATTTTTAGTGTTAGGTCTATCTTATTTTATTTATATTGTTTAGTTATTAGGTAGTTAAGCTAGCTGTTTGGCTCAGGGCGATCCAACTTGCATGGATGTCTTCTCGGTGTAAGTGAGATGCTTGACTAACTCAGCCACGCCCTGGGTTTGATCCAAGTGCACCTTCCGGTACACTTACCGTGTTACGACTTGCCTCCCCTTGTCAGTGCTATTATATTAGATATTTTTGGTGCATTTTGACAGGGGAGAGTGACGGGCGGTGTGTACGCGTCTCAGAGCCGGGTTCAAAGGGACACTCTATTTCCCTTTTACTACTAAATCCTCCTTCAAGCACTGTTTCATGGTGCATGTTCGTAATATTCTATGTTAGAAAATGTAGCCCATTTCTTCCCACTCCATGCGCTACACCTCGACCTGACGTTTTGGGTTGTACCCATTTTGCTTACTTTTATTACCTTCACAGGGTAAGCTGACGACGGCGGTATATAGGCTGGGTTGGCTAGAAGTGGTGAGGTTGAACGGGGGTTATCGGTTCTAGAACAGGCTCCTCTAGGGGGATCTGAGACACCGTCAGGTCCTTTGGGTTTTAAGCTAATGCTCGTAGTACCCTGGCGGACATCTATTGTAGTTGGATGTCTAAGTTTACGGCTGAGCATAGTGGGGTATCTAATCCCAGTTTGTTCCTCAGCTTTCGTGGGGTCAGGTGGGTTCATTAAAGTTACTTTCGTATTAGGGCTTCGGACGCCTAGAAGCGTATGACGGCCAAGGGGCCATTTGACTTTATTTTTATTTATCCTTAACCACCCTTTACGCCGTTGTAATATCAACTAGGGCCTCTCGTCTAACCGCGGTGGCTGGCACGAGTTTTACCGGCCCTCTTAACACTAACTGAGTCAAGTTTTCACTTATGGCTTAATGTTTATCACTGCTGAATTCCCTTGGGGGTGTGGCTCGGCTAGGCGTCTTGGGCTAATATTTGTGCCTGATGCCCGCTCCTCGTCCCCGGGCAGGGGGATTGAGGGCATATTCACTGGGGTGCGGAGACTTGCATGTGTAAGTTGAGTTAGAGCTGATAATAAGGTCGGGACCATGCCTTTGTGCATGCGGAGATTTTTAGGTCTCATCTTAGCATCTTCAGTGCTATGCTTTGTATTAAGCTACGCTAGCTAAATAATGTTAGAAAATTTAGTGTGGAGGTGATTTTTTGGGGTTTTTGGCAGAGATTTTTGGGTGATTACTGAATTGGGAAAAAAAAACCGATGCACATATATATATATATATATAATGGGATGCCAATTCGTACCTCAACTCGTTGGCTTACACGTTCTTGGGTCCTCCTTGGTTTCGGGGTTTGACAAGGATAACAGGATTCTTTGAGCGTAGGGGGTAGGGGGGTTTGTCGCGCAAAAACCAAAGGGGGCACTATATAAGGATAAGTTGAATAAGAGATGAATATGTTATGCACTTGAGTTAGAAGTATGCAGTTCTTAAATTATGTCTTACGATAATTCATTTATATAATCACATTCAAGGAAAATGTTCAACCTTAAACCAACATTTGTGCCTGCACTCTGAGATGCAAGATGAAAGGAAACCAAAAAAAAATACCTTATGCATATAAAAGAACGCTCGGCATGTGGGGTAATGAACCATATGTACCACACCATTAATCAGATGCCAGTATAATTATCCGAGGGTGGAGTATTACAGTTATGTACCTGAAATAGGAACCAGATGCCAGTAATAGTTCACATTGTGCAACCCCCACAATTGATGTCCCTGATTCTATCATGCATGATATTCCTTTATATAAATGGTTGGTGGTCTCTTACTACATTAATATGTTTGAATAAAACCTTAGTTGAGTCATTCAAGGAAAAATGTGGGGACAATTCCTTGGGGAATAATATATTACCCGGGTTAAAATAATTTAACTTGTGAGTCTTAAGATTATGCTTTATGCATACCTTAGTTCATATGTACTTGCTTTGGGGTTAACATAATGATATGGTGATAATACATATATGTACTAATACACTAATGTAATATCATGCATATTATGCATTAAACCATACAGGGATGGTTATCC